TAAGATGCATAAAACGTTTTTATCGCTTTAATGGAATTTAGGCGGTAACAACATTCGAAAATGTAAGGATAAGATGCGTGAAAAAAATGAAAAAAATTTTAGCTTAAAATTAGCTAAAATTTCCTAGTGTTGTTAAGAAAGTTAGAGGAAGTGAAAAAGTGAAAAATCATGTCCTGCAGGCATTCATTAATCAATGGTCATGAACGTAGCTTGCGGAGAGGCCATAACCAGATGTAAAACAAAGTGCATCAGTGTGGATATGATTCCCCCTACACTTCAACCGTCTCATTTAGGGATTCCTGAGGGCCACGGGACAGACCGCTACACATGAGATGCCCAAGTCTTAGATTGTAATTACCCGTTGCACTGGAGGGGCTACCTGAAGATAAAAAAAAAAAAAGAGAACCAAAAGTAGACAGGTTGGGAATGCCGCGATCACGGACGGAAATGGTGATATATAGCCCAACCAGATGTATTTGTAAAGAGCAAGTTATGAGTACGAACCTATTTATGGCCCTGACATAGGAACCAGAGGCGCAAAAGAGCAAGTTGTGCTAGGGTTTAGGGGGAAAGAATGGGCCTGAAGCTGGGAGCGTAGGACATTAGGTGCACCGGGTTGCTGATTTCACGTGAGGAGTACGATTAATAAATAACCAGGTACGTAGCTTGTGTGTACTTGCGAGAGATTTTGAGTCAGTATGAGGCTGGACCATACATAGTGTGTGCTAAAGCACTGTCGTATAGTTGAGGGATTTATGTATAAGGTTAGGGAGTTATGGGTTTAGTACGGATATTGTTGAATAATCCCTGGGTCCATTGACTGGATAGTTCTCTGGAGGCAGGTGTGGGGTGATGGTGGAATAGCCTGTGTGTATATTAATGGAATTGAAACATGGACTTGTATGTAGATTGTGGTAGATGGTTGTATGCAATGCAATACATAGTTAAAGATAAAAAATGCCCGATTTTGGGGGGGGGGGGGGGGTCCTATCTTGTCTGGGCGGCGCGGGCCGCATGGTTTTGGTTCTTGTAGTTGAAATAGAACAACGACGGCTTTTCGGGCCGCAAGTCTTGGAAAAAAGCCAAGCAAGAATTGCTATGACTTATTTTGTCCTTTTATTAGGAGTATGTTTTGTGTTAGGGGGTTTGGCTGTTGCATCTAACCCTTCTCCTTATTATGGGGTGGTAGGTTTGGTACTAGCTTCTGTTGTAGGGTGCGGGTGATTATTAAGTTTGGGCGTTTCTTTTGTATCTTTGGTGTTGTTTATGGTGTATTTGGGGGGGATGCTGGTAGTTTTTGTGTATTCGGTATCTTTGGCAGCAGATCCGTTTCCGGAGGCTTGGGGGGATTGACGTGTTGTTGGTTATGGTGCGAGTTTTGTGCTGGTGCTTGTTGCTGGGATAGTTGTTGGGGGGTTTATTGAGAGTTTAAATTTTGGGGTAACTACTGTTGATAGTGGAGGTATGTTTTCTGTGCGGTTAGATTTTAGTGGGGCGGCCATGTTTTATTCACATGGGGTTGGGATGTTTTTGGTGGCTGGATGGGGGTTGTTGTTGACTTTGTTTGTTGTGTTAGAGTTGGTGCGTGGTTTGTCTCGTGGGGCTATTCGGGCAGTTTAGGGGTGCAGAGAATAGTTTAGTGTAAAATACCAGCTTTGGGAGTTGGAGATAGAGGTTTAAGTCCTCTTTTTCTGATGTCATGTTTTTGTTTGGCTAGAAACTCTAAGAAGAGGGGCGGTCTTCAGTCTTTGGTTTACAAGACCAATGTTTTTCATAAACTATTAGAGTGTTTAGTAGTTGAGTATTTTGTTTTCTAAGGTTGCTGTGAGGGGGAATAGGAATAGGAGGATGGTGAAGTAAGTGAGGGAGGCTAATTGTCCAATGATAATAAATGGGTGCTCTACGGGCTGGCTACCTACTCATGTTAGGATAAGAAGGTTAGCAACTAAGGTTCAGAATAAGAGTTGTGAGAGAGGGCGGAAGGTTATTGTACGTTGTTTGGATTTGTGGAGCAGTGGAGTTAGGAATAGGACTAGTACGGAGGCTGCCAAGGCTAGTACTCCTCCTAGTTTGTTAGGGATTGAGCGTAAAATAGCGTATGCGAATAGGAAGTATCATTCGGGCTTAATATGAGGTGGTGTGACTAGGGGGTTTGCTGGTGTAAAGTTTTCTGGGTCTCCTAGAAGGTTTGGTGAGAATAGAGCTAGGGTTAGCAGTGGTAGGAATATGATGGTGAATCCTAGGATGTCTTTTAGGGAAAAGTAAGGATGGAATGGGATTTTGTCGGAGTTTGATGAAATGCCTAGGGGGTTGTTTGAACCGGTTTCATGTAGGAAGGTAAGGTGGATTAATGTAAGACCTGCAATTATGAATGGGAGAAGGAAATGGAGGGCGAAGAATCGAGTTAGTGTTGGGTTGTCCACTGAGAATCCGCCTCATGCTCATTCTACAAGGGTTTGGCCAATGTATGGGATTGCTGAGAATAGGTTGGTGATGACTGTAGCTCCTCAGAAGGATATTTGTCCTCATGGTAGCACGTAACCTACGAAAGCAGTTGCTATTAGGGTCAGGAGGAGAATAACACCTGTATTTCATGTTTCTTTGTATAGGTAAGAACCATAGTAGAATCCCCGTCCAATATGGAAGTAGATGCAGATGAAGAAGAATGAGGCTCCGTTTGCATGGAGGTTGCGAATTAATCAGCCATACTGTACGTTTCGACATGTGTGAGCAACTGATGAGAAGGCTAAGGTGGTATCTGCAGTGTAGTGTATGGCAAGTAAAAGTCCGGTTAGGATTTGAGTCATGAGGCAGATTCCTAGGAGGGACCCAAAATTTCATCAGGTTGAAATGTTTGAGGGGGTGGGGAGGTCGATTAGAGAGTTATTGACTATTTTTAGTAGGGGGTGATGTTTTCGGAGGTTTGGGGCCATTAGGGGGTAGTCTATTTGACAGTAGAATGAGGATGATAGATAGGGCGAATGATCCTAAATAAGTTTTGATTAGGCCTGTGTGGAGTGTGGTTGAAGTTTTGGTTGCTATGAGCTGGAGGTCTGCTAGTCCCTCAGGGCCTATTTTTTTGTACCAGGATAAGTCGATTAAGTGGGAGGCAAACTTTTGTCCGCTGTTTAGAAGGTTTGTGGAGCTGAGGCGATGGGATAGGGGGTTAAAATATCCTAGAGTAGAAGAGAAGTTTGTTAAGGTGCTTTGTTTTGGTTGGGTTAGGGCATGTGTTATGTTTGAGAGTTCTAGGGCTAGAATAATTCCTAGGATTGTAACTGCGATGGCTGCAGTTTTTGTAAGTGTTGGTATGGTTATGGGGGGAGTTTTTGCTGGGGGAATAAAGGATGTAATGAGTAGACCGGCTATAGTGCTACCTAGGGCTAGACGGGTGATTGGGTTGATAATTGCAGGGTCGTTTTCGTTTATTGGGGTGATTGTGGGTATGCGGGTAAATCCTGTTTGGACTAGTAATGTTATGCGTAGGGTGTAGGTAGCGGTGAATGATGTGGCTAGAAGGGTTAAGAGGAGGGCTCAGGTGTTTAAGTATGAGGTGTTTATACTTTCGATGATCAGGTCTTTTGAGTAGAATCCTGCTAGGAATGGGGTTCCTATTAGGGCTAAGTTTCCGATAGTTAGACAGGATGTGGTTGCAGGTAACATCTTTTGTAGCCCTCCTATTTTTCGAATGTCTTGTTCTCCGTTTAAGTTGTGAATGATTGATCCTGAGCAAAGGAATAGTATAGCTTTGAAGAAGGCGTGTGTTGAGATATGGAGAAAGGCTAATTGTGGGAGATTTAGTCCAATGGTTACTATTATGAGTCCTAGTTGACTGGATGTAGAGAAGGCAATAATTTTTTTAATGTCATTTTGTGTGATTGCACATGTAGCTGCGAATAGTGTAGATAGGGCACCTAGGCAAAGACAGAGGGTAAGGGCAGTAGAGTTGTTGGTGAGTATTGGATGAGTGCGAATGAGTAAGAAGATTCCGGCTACTACTATAGTGCTTGAGTGGAGTAGGGCAGAGACAGGAGTTGGGCCCTCTATGGCAGCTGGGAGTCATGGGTGTAGGCCAAATTGGGCTGATTTTCCTGTAGCAGCTAGGATAAGGCCTAGGAGGGGGAGAGTTGGGGTTTGGGTTGGGGTAAAGGTTTGTTGTACTTCTCAAGTGTTTATGTTTAGGGCTAGTCATGCTATGCTTAAGATGAGACCGATATCCCCAATTCGGTTGTAAAGGATGGCTTGGAGGGCAGCTGTGTTGGCTTCTGCTCGTCCTTGTCATCAGCCGATTAGTAGGAATGATATAATGCCAACCCCTTCTCAACCAATGAATAGTAGGAATAGATTGTTGGCGATGGTTAGGGTTAGTATGGCAATTAAAAATATTAGGAGATAGTAAAAGAATTTTGTGATATAAGGTTCGGAGGCTATGTATCAAGTTGCAAATTGGAGGATGGATCATGTTACGAATAGTGCAATAGGAAAGAATATTATGGAGTACTGATCTATTTTTAAGCTGATCGGGATTTTGAAGTTTGTAGTAAATTTTCATTCTCAGTAAGAAGTGATGCTCTCTATGCCGGAGTGGATGAATAAGGTTATTGGCACCAGGCTGACTAGAAAGGCGGTTTTAACGGTGCGAGTGATAATGGCAGGAGAGTTTTGGAAGGTTTTTGATGTCAGGGGGAGGAGAATTGGTGTGAGGATGATTATTAGTGTCAGGGTTATGGAGGTATTAAGTAGGAGTGTGGTTTCCACTACTTTTACTTGGATTTGCACCAAGATGGGTGGCTCCTAAGACCAGTGGATTACTGTTATCCTTTAAAAGTAAGGGGACTGAGGTTTTAAGCTCAGATGTAAGAATTAGCAGTTCTTGTTGGTTGAACCTCCCCTCGGCAGGTAAGAAGGGTTTAACTTCTATTTTTAGAATCACAGTCTAATGTTTGGGTTAAACTATACTTGCATTAGGGGGTTCCTGAGATTAGTTCTGGCTTTAGGATAAGTAGTAGTAAGGGGATGATGTGTAGGGCTATTAGGAGGTGCTCTCGCGTGTTGGAGTTTTGGATTGAAGTAATGTGGCTAGGTAGTACACCTCGTTGGGTCATTAGTAGTATGAATAGGGTGTATGAGGCGGTGAGTAGGGTAGCGATTCCGGTAAGGATGATTGTGAAAGTGGATCAGTTGAATAGGGCGATTATAATAGTTAGTTCTGCTATCAGGTTGGTAGTTGGGGGTAGTGCTATGTTGGTTAGATTGGCTATTAGTCATCATGTGGCTATGAGAGGGAGTAGGGGTTGTAGTCCTCGTGTTAGGAGGAGGATTCGGCTATGTGTGCGTTCATAGTTCGTGTTAGCTAGGCAGAATAGTATTGAGGAGGTTAATCCGTGGGAGATCATGAGGATTATTGCACCTGTAAATGATCAGTGAGTTTGGATCATGCAAGCAGCAATGACCAATCCCATGTGGCTAACGGAAGAGTAGGCGATGAGAGATTTTAGGTCGGTTTGACGGAGGCAGATTGAGCTGGTTATTAGTGCACCTCATAGGGCTAATGTGAGAAAGGGGTAATGTAGGTTATTTGATAGGGGTGATATAAGTATGGTGAGTCGTATGATGCCATAGCCTCCTAATTTTAGTAGTAATGCTGCTAGTAGTATAGAGCCAGCAATTGGGGCTTCAACATGGGCTTTGGGCAGTCATAAGTGTAGGCCATATAAGGGGGCTTTTACTATGAATGCTATTAGGAGGGCTAGGCTAGATAGGATGCCGGTTCAAGAGTTAGTGAGAGCAGGGTGGGTTAGGGTTATGATCATAAGATTAAGAGTGCCGGTTTGGGCGTGAAGGTGTAGGATGGTGACTAATAGGGGGAGGGAGCTGATTAGGGTATAGAATAGGAGGTAAATACCAGCGCTTAGACGTTCCGGTTGGTTTCCCCATCGTGTAATCAGGATCAGGGTGGGGATTAAGGTTGCTTCGAATGCAATATAAAATAGTATTAGTTCTGTAGTTGAGAAAGCTACGATGATGAATGGTTGGATGGTGATTAAGGTTAGGATAAAAATTCGTTTTCGTGTAAGTGGCTCATTTTGTAGGTGGTTTTGACTTGCTAGGATTATGAGTGGAAGTAGCCAGCAGGAAAGGATTAGTAGAGGAGATGAGATTTGGTCGATGCCAGTCCATGGTGTTAGGCTTTTGTATGGGTAGTATGTTGGAGTAAGCCATTGTAGGCTAAGGGTAGCAATTAAGAGGCTGTACGAAGTGGTGTTCGCTCATAGGAATTTTGGGGGTGATAGAAGGGCTGTTGGCGCAAGTATGATGGTTGGGAGGATAATTTTTAACATTGTAGGAGGTTTAGGTTATGCAAGTGGTCAGATCCGTGGGTTCGTGTAGAGGCTACAAGTATGGCTAAGCCTGTACCTGCTTCACAGGCTGAGAAGGCTAGTATTAGTACTGGTATAAGGGCAAATGATGTGGCTTGATTTTCTACTGGTCATAGTGATAGGGCGATATATATTGACAATATCATGCTTTCTAAGCATAGTAGGGCAGAGATTAAGTGCGTCCGGTGGAAAGCTAACCCTAAGCTGCTTAGGGCGAAAGCTGAATAAAAGCTTAGGTGTAAAAAGGACATAAAGAAAGTCATAGGGTGAGGCTATGATCTGTTGAGCCGAAATCAACTGTCTTTATTAGACTAACTTTCTGTGCTTATTCTGCTCATTCTAGGCCCCCTTGGGTTCATTCGTAGATTAGTCCGAGTGTCAGGAGGATGAGGATGGCGGAGGCCCAGGTTAAAGTTAAAGTGGGGTATGGAAGTTGAGTTGCCCATGGGAGTGGGAGCAAGAGTGCGATTTCTAGGTCGAATAGTAGGAATAGAATTGCTACTAGGAAGAAACGGATTGAGAATGGGAGTCGGGCGGATCCTAGTGGGTCAAACCCACACTCATATGGGGATAGTTTTTCTGAGTCGGGGTTTATTTGGGCGAGTCAAAAGTTTAATGTAGTTAGGATAATACTTAGAGTGAGGGATAGGGCCAACATGAACGTAATTATGTTTATTGCTCATCTCTGGGGTTGCACCAGATTCTAAAGATTGGAAGTCAATTGTAATTAATATACTAGAAGAGCAAGATCCTCATCAGTAGATGGTTATATAGAGGAATAATCAGATGACGTCTACAAAGTGTCAATATCAGGCTGCTGCTTCAAACCCGAAATGGTGGTTAGATGTAAAGTGGAATTTGATTAAGCGTAGGAGACAAACTGATAGGAAGGAGGATCCAATAATTACATGTAATCCATGGAATCCTGTTGCAACGAAAAAGGTTGAGCCATATACACCATCGGCGATAGAGAATGGTGCTTCGTAATATTCTATTGCTTGGAGGGCTGTGAAGTAGAACCCCAGTAGAATTGTTAGGGTTAGTGCATGAATTGCTTGTTTTCGGGCACCTTCTGTAATACTATGATGTGCTCATGTTACAGTAACGCCCGATGCTAGTAGGATAGCTGTGTTTAGTAGGGGCACTTCTAGAGGATTAAGAGGTTTGATTCCTGTTGGAGGTCACTGCCCACCTAATTCGGGTGTTGGGACGAGGCTGGAATGGAAGAATGCTCAGAAAAATCCGAGGAAAAAGAATGCCTCGGATGTGATGAATAGAATTATTCCATATCGTAAGCCCTTTTGAACTGTAGGAGTGTGGTGGCCTTGGAATGTGCCTTCTCGCACGATATCTCGTCATCATTGAAGTATGACTAGAATTATAGAAATTAGGCCTAGGGCTAATAATTGTGAGGAATTGTAGTGGAATCACATAATTAGTCCTGAGGTGGTAAGAAGGGCGGCTGCTGCTCCAAAAATGGGTCAGGGGCTTGGGTCTACTATATGGTAGGAGTGTGCTTGGTGTGCCATTAGATGTTTTCTTGTAAGTATAGGCTTAGTAGGAGGACGAACACGTAGGCCTGGATTATTGCAACGGCGACCTCTAGCAGAGTTAGTAGGAGTAAGATTGATGCGGTTAGAATGGACACGGCTGGGATAAGGGGGAGGAGGGCAGTGGTGGCCGTAGAGATTAGTTGGATTAGTAGGTGGCCTGCTGTTAGGTTTGCTGTGAGGCGAACACCTAGGGCTAGGGGGCGAATAAGGAGGCTAGTTGTTTCGATTATAATTAGGGCGGGGATTAGTAGGGTGGGAGTGCCTTCTGGCAGGAGATGTCCTAGGGAGGCCGAGGGCTGGTTTCGTAGTCCTGTGAGGAGGGTTGCAAGTCAGAGTGGGAAAGCAAGTGCTATATTCATTGATAGTTGGGTGGTGGGGGTGAAAGTATAGGGTAACAGACCCAGGAGGTTGATTAGGAGTAGGAATATTATAAGGGATGTTAAAATAAGAGCTCATTTGTGTCCTTCTTTATTTAAGGGTGTTATTAGTTGTTTTGTAACTAAGTGGGAGAATCATAATTGTAAAGTGGAGAAACGATTAGTGATTCATCGGTTGTCTGGGGTGGGGAGTAATAGGGCGGGGAATAATATTGAGAGAAGGAGTAGAGGGATTCCTAGTAGGTATGGGCTTGTAAACTGGTCGAAAAAGCTTAGGTTCATGGTCAGATTCAAGGGGTGGTTTTAGTAGTTATAGAGGTCTTGTTGGATGGAGAGTTAGTAGGTGTTAATGCTAGGAGCTTGGGTTGAATGATTAAGGAGAAAGTAACTCATGATATAAGTATGATGAAGAATCATGGGTTTGGGTTTAGTTGAGGCATGTCATTAAGGAGGGGCGATGGTCCTCTTTCGCTAGCTTAAAAGGCTAGTGCTGGTACATAGCTTCTTAATGATTAGGATGATAGTAGTGAAGACCAGCTTTCGAAGTTAGCAAGAGGGGTGGATTCTACTACGATGGGTATGTAGCTGTGGTTAGCCCCGCAGATTTCTGAGCATTGGCCATAAAAAATTCCTGGGCGGGTAGTGATAAATGATGTTTGGTTGAGTCGTCCAGGGATTGCGTCAGTTTTTACTCCGAGAGTGGGGATGGCTCAGGAATGAAGTACATCGCTGGCGGTGACGATAATGCGAATAGGGGATTCTATAGGTACAACAACGCGGTGGTCTACTTCTAAGAGCCGGAAATGTCCTAGTGGTAGTTCTGTTGTTGGAATTATGTATGAGTCGAATGATAAGTCCTTGAAGTCTGTATATTCATAGCTTCAATATCATTGATGGCCAATGGCTTTTAAAGTCAGGTCGGGTTCGTCGATTTCGTCTATTATGTAAAGGATTTGTAGGGATGGTAGAGCGAGCAAGATAAGTACAATGGCTGGCAGAATTGTTCAGACTAGTTCTACTTCTTGTGCGTCGACGGTGTTTGAGGAAAGTTTTTCTATGAGTATTAGTGCTAATAGATAAAGTACTAAGCTGCAGATTGCTAGGGCAACTATTAGTGCGTGGTCGTGGAATTCAACTAGTTCTTCTATGATAGGGGATGAAGCATCTTGGAAGCCAAATTGTGAGTGGTTGGCCATGTGAGATGTACAGGATTTTCACCTGTGATTTAGACTTGACAAGGCTATGTAATGTGGTTTACTAACATCTCATAAGAAAGAAGCATGAGTGGTTTGATGCGGTTGGCTTGAAACCAGCATATGAGGGTTCGATTCCTTCCTTTCTTGGACTTGGACAAAGGCTGGTTCTTCGAAGGTGTGGTATGGGGGTGGGCAGCCATGAATTCATTCAATGTTGGTAGTAGTTAATTCTGGTTGTAGGACTTTGCGTTTTGAGGCGAAGGCTTCTCAGATAATGAACATTAGCATGATTACAGCTGTTATTGAAATTAATGAGCCGATAGAGGATATAGTGTTTCATAAGGTGTATGCATCGGGATAGTCGGAGTATCGGCGTGGTATTCCGGCTAGGCCAAGGAAATGTTGTGGGAAGAAGGTCAGGTTGACGCCTGTAAATATTACCCCGAAGTGGGCCTTGGTTCATGTGGTGTGGAGGGTGTATCCAGTGAATAATGGGAATCAGTGGGTGAAACCTGCTAAAATAGCGAAGACAGCACCTATAGAAAGGACATAGTGGAAGTGGGCAACTACATAATATGTGTCATGCAGGGCAATATCTAGTGAGGAGTTTGCTAGTACGATTCCTGTAAGTCCTCCGATCGTGAAGAGAAAGATGAAGCCTAGGGCCCATAGTATTGGGGGATCTCATTTGATAGTTCCTCCGTGTAAAGTAGCTAGTCAGCTAAATACTTTAATGCCGGTTGGGATAGCAATGATTATGGTGGCTGATGTGAAGTATGCACGTGTGTCTACGTCTATTCCTACTGTAAATATGTGGTGAGCTCAGACGATGAAGCCCAAGAATCCAATAGATAGTATGGCTCATACTATTCCTATATATCCGAATGGTTCTTTTTTACCTGCATAGTAGGTTACGACGTGTGAGATGATTCCAAAGCCTGGCAGGATTAGGATATAGACTTCTGGGTGGCCAAAGAATCAGAAGAGGTGTTGATATAAAACTGGATCACCTCCTCCAGCAGGGTCGAAAAATGTGGTGTTTAGGTTTCGGTCTGTTAGTAGTATTGTAATGCCTGCGGCAAGGACTGGGAGGGATAGGAGGAGTAGGACAGCGGTGATAAGCACTGATCATACGAATAAGGGGGTTTGGTATTGAGAAAGAGCTGGAGGTTTTATGTTGATGGCGGTTGTGATGAAGTTGATAGCCCCTAGGATGGAGGAGACACCTGCTAAGTGTAGGGAAAAAATGGCTAAGTCTACTGAGGCTCCAGCGTGAGCTAGGTTGCCGGCGAGGGGCGGGTATACAGTTCATCCTGTGCCGGCCCCGGCCTCAACTGTAGATGAGGCTAGTAGGAGAAGGAATGATGGGGGAAGAAGTCAGAAGCTTATGTTGTTTATACGTGGGAATGCTATGTCGGGAGCACCGATTATCAGTGGAACTAGTCAATTTCCGAAGCCGCCAATTATGATTGGTATCACTATGAAGAAGATTATTACGAAGGCATGGGCGGTGACGATTACATTGTAGATTTGGTCGTCTCCCAGAAGGGTCCCTGGTTGACCTAGTTCGGCGCGGATGAGTAGGCTGAGGGCGGTTCCGACTATGCCCGCTCATGCTCCAAAGATTAGGTAAAGGGTGCCAATGTCTTTATGGTTGGTTGAGAATAGTCATCGGTTGATGAAGGTCACAGGTAAGATGGCTGAGTGTTTAAGCGTTAGGCTGTAGTCCTTTTTACAGAGGTTCAATCCCTCTTCTTATCGACTCTGTAGTGAAGTTCATGTTGAGTTGCAAGCTCATCGATGTACACTGTAAGTGTACCGGGGTCTATTTAGACAGAAGCTTGCTGGTTTAAGGCGTCTAACTGTTAATTAGAATTTTATGGGATCAAGGCCCATCTGTCTAGGAAAGGTCCTAGCTTAATTAAAGCGTCTGGGTTGCATTCAGAGGATGCAGGTTAGTGTCCTGCGGGTCTTAGTGGAAGAGCAGAAACTAAGAGGGTTTAACTCTTGTTTAAGGCTTTGAAGGCCTTCGGTTTTAGTTATCCTAAGTTTCTAAGTTTCTAGATGGTAGTGAGGATTATGGGGGAGAGAGGTAGAAGGGAGATTGATAGGGAGGTGGAGATAGCAAGTAGGGTGTTTGTTGATTTGTTAGTGTGTCATTGTTTTATGTGGTTTGTGGAGTTTGGTGGCAGTGTGATTGTTGAGTAGTATGCGAGACGAAGGTAAAAAAATAGTCCTAGTAGGGATAATATAGTGATGATTGTAGCTGTTGAGGTCAGTTCTTGTTTAGTTAGTTCTTGAATAATGAGCCATTTGGGGAGGAATCCTGTTAATGGGGGGAGGCCTGCTAGTGAGAGGAGGGCTAGCATGAGGGTTGCGTTTAGTATAGGTATTTTTGTTCAGGAAATTATTATTGTGGATAGTTTTGTGACTTTGATTGTGTTTAGGGTTAGAAATACGGTAGCAGTTATTAGAGAGTATAGGTAAAAAGTTAGTAAGGTGAGTTTAGGGTTATAGATGATGATGATGGCTATTCAGCCTAGGTGGGAGATAGATGAGAAGGCTAGGATTTTTCGAATTTGTGTTTGGTTTAAGCCCATTCACCCTCCGAGGCCTGCCGAGGCAATAGCCATGGAGGTTAGAAGGGTTGAGTTGAGAGAGTGGGAAGTTAAAAATAGGAGAGTGATTGGGGGGAATTTTATTATTGTTGATAGTAAGAGTGCAGTAGTCAGGGTTGAGCCTTGAAGGACTTCTGGGAATCAGAAGTGGAATGGTACCAGTCCAAGTTTTGTTGCAATTGCTGTTGTTAGTAGAAGACATGCGGTTGGGTGTGTTAGTTGGGTGATGTCTCACTGTCCTGTATGTCATGCATTAATTGTACTTGAGAATAGGACTAGAGCTGAAGCAGCTGCTTGGACTAAAAAATACTTGATTGAAGCTTCGATGGCACGAGGGTGGTGGGATTTTGCGATGAGGGGGATGATGGCGAGAGTGTTAATTTCTAAACCAGTTCAGGCTATTATTCAGTGGTTGCTTGAGATTGTGATTGTTGTCCCTAGTAGTAGACTTGCGTAAAAGATTAGTTTTGCATGTGGGTTCATTAGTAGGGGAAGGGGTTAAACCATCATTTTCGGGGTATGGGCCCGATAGCTTAATTTAGCTGACCTTACTAGGAAATAATATAAAGGGAGTATAGAGAGTTTTGATCTCTCTTGTGTAGGTTCGATTCCTACTTTTCTAAGTCTTCTTTCTTAGGAAATGAGAGGACTGGTGTACCTCTATGTTCACTTTATCAAAGTGACCCTTTACGTTCAGGCACATTTCCTTAAGTAAGGAGGTAGGCCTGCGTAGCAGATTGGTATGCTGGTGTGTCAGAGGCATAATGCTAGTGTCAGTGGTAGAAAGTTTTTTCAGAGGAGGTGTATGAGTTGATCGTACCGGAATCGCGGGTATGAGGCACGAATTCATAGGAAGCCAGATGAGAGGAGCAAGACTTTTGTAGCTAGGATAATTGGGAATAATTCTTGTGAGGGATTTAAGGAGCTTGGGTTGAGAAATAGGATGGTGGTTAATGTGTTTATTAGTATGATATTTGCATATTCAGCTAGGAAGAATAAGGCGAATGGTCCTGCAGCATATTCTACGTTAAAGCCCGAAACTAATTCTGACTCTCCTTCTGTAAGGTCGAATGGGGCACGGTTTGTTTCGGCAAGTGTGGAAATGTACCATATTATTGCGAGGGGTCAGGATGAGAAGATTAGGTATAAGGGTTCTTGGGTGGTGGCGAGGGTATTTAGGGTGTAATTTCCACTTAATACAATTACAGACAAGAGGATGATGGCTAATGTCACCTCGTAGGAGATGGTTTGTGCAACTGCTCGTAAGGCCCCAATTAAGGCATATTTTGAGTTTGAAGCTCAGCCTGATCATAGGATTGAATAGACAGCTAGGCTAGATATAGCTAGGAGAAATAGAAGGCCGAGGTTTAAATCGGTAAGGGAGAAAGGTAGGGGGAGAGGGATTCAGATAGTAATTGCTAGAAGTAGGGCGAGTATGGGCGTTAAGATGAAAAGGAGTGGGGAGGAGGTAGATGGTCGAATAGGCTCTTTAATAAATAGTTTGATACCATCGGCTACAGGTTGTAATAGTCCGAAGGGGCCTACAATGTTTGGACCCTTTCGAGCTTGTATGTAGCTTAGAACCTTGCGTTCAACAAGTGTTAAAAAGGCTACTGCAATTAGAATTGGAACTGCATAGGACAAGGACATAATAAGGCAGGTTAGAGCAGAAGGTTGGGTCATGAGTTATGTGGGGGCTAGGGAGAGGATTTGAACCTCTGGGTAAAGGGCTTAAGCCTTTTGCATTTACCGAGCTCTGCCACGCTAGCTGGTCCTTTTCTAGGAGTAGGGGGTGTGAATCTTTTGGTAATTTAGTTGTATTCATTACTTAAAGAGAGGGCGTGCCTATGGTATGGGCCCTACTTTCCCGGTCCTTTCGTACTGGGGGAAGTTCATCATAGATAGAAACCGACCTGGATTGCTCCGGTCTGAACTCAGATCACGTAGGACTGTTAATCGTTGAACAAACGAACCCTTAATAGCGGCTGCACCATTAGGGTGTCCTGATCCAACATCGAGGTCGTAAACCCCCTCGTCGATGTGAGCTCTTAGAGGGGATTGCGCTGTTATCCCTGGGGTAGCTTGGTCCATTGATCAATTATATTGGGTCTGGTTACTATTAGTACATTGAAAGGTGGTTCTTAGTTAAGAGATCTGGTCTTATTTTTGGAGGATTTGCTTTTCTCCAAGGTCGCCCCAACCGAAAAATGCGGACCAACATTTAGGGGTGTGTGAGCCTGTTAGGTTTGAGTCTTATAGGGAGTGGTCGCTGATTTTTAAGTTCCACAGGGTCTTCTCGTCTTATGTGAGTATCCCTGCTTTTGCACAGGGAGATCAATTTCACTGATTATCTGTAAGAGACAGTTAAGACCTCGTTTAGCCGTTCATACAAGTCTCGATTTATGGGACAATTGATTGCGCTACCTTCGCACGGTTAGGATACCGCGGCCGTTAAACATTATGTCACCGGGCAGGCATCACCTTCAATACTTGGAGGGCTGAAGGCTATGTTTTTGGTAAACAGTCGGGCCTTGGGTTTGCTTAGTTCCTTTTACAGATTTTAATCTTTCTAGTGGGCGCTCCTGGGTTGGAGTAACAGGGTTAGGTTTAATATTTTAATCTCGTTGAAGTTGTAGTATTGGTTTATAGTCTGTTAATAATGTAAGGATGTAAGTTTGCGCTTAGGAGGGGGAGACCCCCTAGTTACTTATTTTAGCATTAATGCTTCTATTATCATAGGTTAGCCTGTTATAAAAAAGGGAATCGCTTAGTTATTGGAATTTTTATGTGTAGAGCTGTGACGCACTCTTTGTTGGTGGCTGCTTGAAGGCCCACAGTTGTGGTAAATTGAGTAATTATCCGCTGGCAGAGGTTGTCTTCTTTCTTAAAGGAGCTGTACCTCCTTTAAATTGCTCCTGACTTGTTACATTAAGGTTGATAGTGTCCGGGAGAAAATGGTCAAGAGAGAACTTAGATTCGTTTCACAGGCAACCAGCTATCACCCAGCTCGGTTGGCTTTTCACCTCTACTAGCAAGTCGTCCCACTCTTTTGCAACAGAGACGGGTTCGCTCATAGATAGCTGCTTGCTAGTAGCTCGCTTGGGTTTCGGGATGGCAAGCTTAAATTCATTTTGCTTGGTTATTCTTACTAAATCATGATGCAAGAGGTACAAGGGTTTATCTTTGCTGTTTATTGCTTTGTTTTTCATTGTTATTTCATCTTTCCCTTGCGGTACGGAATCTCTATCGCGCCGAAGTATCTTTTCTATCGCCTATACTAAGTGTGGAGAATGTTTTAGTTTTAAGGTTGAGTAAGTTTTTGGTTATTACAGTGGTGGGTATAATTGGGCTAGAGTAGGCTTCAAGACGATCTGGTAGGTGGCAGATATCTTTCAGGTGTAAGCTGAATGCTTTGGTTTATAGCTACGTCCTGGTATGCTAAGTACACCTTCCGGTACACTTACCTTGTTACGACTTACCTCATCTTCAGCTTGTGATTATATTAGGTATGGTAGTTTGTAGCTTATGAGGAGGGTGACGGGCGGTATGTACGTGCCCCAGAGCCAGTTTTAAGAGAGCTTATATTGTCTCGCTTTACTACTAAATCCGCCTTCAGAAGGCGGTTTCACGCCTTCTTCCGTAGGAATTTTCTATTTTAGAAAATGTAGCCCATTTCTTCCGCCTCGTAGGCTATACCTCGACCTGTCTTGCTAGCGGGTTTGAGCTATTATGTTCACTGCTGGGCTTTCAAGGAAGGTGAACTGGCGACGGCGGTATATAGGCTGTCTTTGGCGAGAGGCGGTTGGGTGTAACGTGGGTTATCGATTATAGAACAGGCTCCTCTAGGTGGGTTTGGGGCACCGCCAAGTCCTTAGAGTTTTAAGCGTTTGTGCTCGTAGTCCTCGGGCGGACGCTCTAGTACGGGGGAGAACGTCAAGATTTAGGGCTAAGCATAGTGGGGTATCTAATCCCAGTTTGTCTCTTAGCTTTCGTGGGGTTAAATTGGTCAAAAGTGCTAAGATCGTCTTCGAGGGGGGTTTAGACACATCTTGAGCTTATGACAGCTTAGTTGTGCTTTGATCTTAGTTGTTGTGATATCATGGTACCACTCTTTACGCCGTATACAGTTAATTTGGGTCTCTTGTGTGACCGCGGTGGCTGGCACAAGATTTACCAACCCTGAAGTTGCTATAACTAAGTCAAGTTTTCACTTATTGCTTAATATTAATTACTGCTGAGTACCCGTGGGGGTGTGGCTAAGCAAGGCGTTTTGGGCTACAATTTAGGTGTGCCTGATACCCGCTCCTTTTTTCTTAATAAGATGTCAAGGGCATTTACACTGGGGCGCAGATACTTGCATGTATATGTTTAGCAAGAATTAACGGTAAGGTTAGGACTAAGTCTTTTGTCCTCAGGTGCAGTGTGGCAGCCGTCTTAGCATCTTCAGTGCTATGCTTTGAGTATTAAGCTATGGGGACTTTCTTTCTTTCTTTCTTTCTGTCTTTCTTTCTTTCTTTCTTTCTTTCTTTCTTTCTTTCTTTCTTTCTTTCTTTCTTTCTTTCTTTCTTTCTTTCTTTCTTT